GAAAAGAGAAAAAAAAAATAAATCCAGAAAAAAAAAGTAGTCTTAAGAAAAGAAGTTTTAATACTAAAAGATTGCATGGTCGATTAGTCCGTAAATTACCCGTTTATTTGAAATTATTCATTCAAAGAATATACACAGGTATTTTTTTCTCTATCATTAATATTCGCAAAATGAATAAAGAATTCATTCTTGAATCAATAAAAAAAATTCTAAATAAATCCATTTTCAATAATGAAACAATTCAGGATCAAGAAATAATTAATAAAAATCAAAATCTATTTCTTTTTATTTCTACTATAAAAAAAATAAAAGAGTCACTTTATCCTAATAATAGTAAGGAAAATTCACATATTTTTTATGACTTGTCCTGCTTGTCACAAGCATATGTATTTTACAAATTATCACAAACCCAAGTTAGTAATTTGGATAAATTAAAATCAGTTCTTCAATATCAAGGAATCCCTTTTTTTCTTAGGTCTGAAATAAAGGATTATTTTAAAACACAAGGAATAGTTCATTCTAATTCTAAATTAGGGGATAAGAGACTTCCAAGTTCGGAAATGAATCAATGGAAAAACTGGTTAAGAGGGCATTATCAATACGATTTATCTAAGATCAGATGGTCCAGATTAATACCACAACGATGGCGAAATAGAGTTCATAAATATCGTATGGTTAAAAGGAAAAATTTCAACAAAAGGAATTTATATGAAAAATATGAAAAAGATCAATTAATTGATTACAAAAAAGAAAATATTTTGGAAGTCTCGAATCAAAATCAAAAAGATGATAATTTTCAAAAATACTGTAAATATGATCTTTTATCATATAAATCTATTAATTCTGAAAATAAAAAGGACTTCTTTGTTTCTAGATCGACGTTTGATAAGCTTTCTTTTAATTCCAACACAGCTCTTTTTGATCTGTTGATGGATATGGAGGGTAGGATCCCTATCAATGTCAATAATTTGACAGGAACGGACGATATTCCATATACGGAAAAAACTCCCGATAGAAAATATTTTGATTGGAAAATGATTGATTTCGATTTTAGAAAAAAAGTCGATATTGAGGGCTGGATCACGATCGATGTCAATAGGAATCAAAAAGACAATAGGAATCAAAAGACTCAGATTGTTACTAATAGTTATGTTAGTAATAATTTTAGAATACTTTATTATTTTGATAAAAAAAAGTCCAAAAGATTTTTGAACAATTTGGATCTTTATTTGGATTTTAATCTTAGGATTCCAGAAATGAATTCACCAAACTCCTCCAAAGGATTTTTGGATTGGATGGGGATGAATGAAAAACGTCCCATATTGAAGATAGATTTTGATTTCTTCCCAGAATTACTCTTACTTTATAATGCATATAAAACGAGACCTTGGCTTATACCAAGCAAATTATTTCTTTTCAATTTGAATAATAATGAAAATGAAATTAATGCAGAAAAGAATGAAAAAAAAGAAGAAAAAAAAGAAGAAAAGAAAACCACAAGCCAAAAGGATCTTGGATCCGTTCGTTCAAAGCAAAAAAAAGATATTCAAAAAACAGATATTCAAAAAACAGATATTCAAAAAACAGATATTCAAGAAGATTCTGCGGAATCGGATACGAAAAAGGATAAGGGTAAAAAGAATAAAAGAAAAGAACTACATGCGTTCCTGGTACGTTATTTAGTTTTTCAATTGAAATGGGACTGGAAGTTGGGTCCAAATTTAGCTCCAAAAATGGAGAATAATTGGGAGGTATATTCTTTTCTGTTTAGACTATTCGAAGACCCAAATCCAAGAAAAGGAAAAGATCCAAAAAAAATGTTTCTATCCTCGATTCGAAGGGAAGAATTGTCTTTGGAGATACTGTCGACTCGTAAGATTCTAGATTTGAAAAAATTGCTGAAAAAGAGAGAGGGAATGTTTTTTATCGAACCCATTCGTCGGTTTAGAAAAAACGACGGACAGTTTATTATGTATCAAACCATCGTTATTTCATTGGTTCATAATAATAAGCACGAAATTAATCAACAAAGATACCGAGAAAAAGGATATCTTTCTAAGACGAATTTGGATGAATCTATTCCACCACATGAAAGAATAACAAGAAATGATGAAAGAATACCAACAAATGATGCAGATCAAAAACTAAACAAAAAACTAAGAAAAAATTATGAAAGAATAAGAAAAAATGCAGACAAAAATCATTTGGATTTGCTTGTTCCGGAAAATATTTTATCATTTAGGCGTCGTAGAAAATTAAGAATTCTAAACTGTTTTAATTCAAAGAATAGGAATGATGTAGATAGAAATCCTGTATTTTGCAACGAGAAGAATAGCAGCCAAGACCTTGATAGAGAGAAAAATCAATTAATGAAATTGAAGTTTTTTCTTTGGCCTAATTATCGATTGGAAGATTTAGCTTGTATGAATCGCTATTGGTTTGATACCAATAATGGCAGTCGTTTCAGTATGTTAAGGATACGTTTGTATCCACGATTGAAAATTCGTTGATAGTATATTTTTCCTATATATCCTTTACTATATCTACTATAATAGGATATGGATATATAGGATATAGGAAAATGAATGTATCAATTCAATCTAGAAATGATTCAACAGAAACTTCTTCATTTTAGGTCTAAATTCTTCGATATTGGGAATACAAAAATGTCCCAATCCTTTTCTCTCCCTATCGAAATCCAATTTTGAATTGGATTGATTCGTTTGAATTGAAAAAATTAGGAGTTCATAAAGCAATTTGGATTCGATTTTTTTATATTTATATATCACATTAAAATGAACGACATTATTATTACTGATTGGTAAAATTCATATCTGTAAATGTAAAAAAGAGGAGAAATTTTTTTATGGTAAGAAATTCATTCATTTCTATTATTTCTCAAAAAGAAAACAAAGAAAACAGGGGGTCTGTTGAATTTCAAGTAGTCAGTTTTACCACTAAGATAAGGAGACTTACTTCACATTTGGAATTGCACAAAACAGACTATTCATCTCAGAGAGGTTTGCGAAAAATTTTGGGAAAACGTCAAAGACTACTGGCTTATTTGTCAAAAAAAAATAGAGTACGTTATCAAGAATTACAAGAATTAATTAGTCAGTTGGATATTCGAGAGACAGAAACTCGTTAATTTGAAGAGTGATATCATTTGAACTTATTCGTTTCAATTTTGATGAACTTCTTTTTACTTTCAACAATTCATGGAAGAATGACTCGGTAAAAAACTTATGATTGCACCAACTACAAGAAAAGACCTCATGATAATCAATATGGGCCCTCATCACCCATCAATGCATGGTGTTCTTCGACTTATCGTTACTCTCGATGGTGAAGATGTTATTGACTGTGAACCAATATTGGGTTATTTACACAGAGGAATGGAGAAAATTGCGGAAAACCGAACAATTCTACAATATTTGCCTTATGTAACACGTTGGGATTATTTAGCTACTATGTTCACAGAAGCAATAACCGTAAATGGACCCGAACAACTAGGCAATATTCAAGTACCTAAAAGGGCTAGCTATATCCGAGCCATTATGTTGGAGTTGAGTCGTATAGCTTCCCATTTGTTATGGCTTGGCCCTTTTATGGCAGATATTGGGGCACAGACCCCCTTCTTCTATATTTTTCGAGAACGAGAATTGATATATGACCTATTCGAAGCTGCCACCGGTATGCGAATGATGCATAATTTTTTTCGTATCGGAGGAATAGCTGCTGATCTACCTCATGGATGGATAGATAAATGTTTGGATTTTTGCGATTATTTTTTAACAGGGGTTGTTGAATATCAAAAGCTTATTACACGGAATCCCATTTTTTTAGAACGAGTTGAGGGCGTAGGCATTATTGGAGCAGAAGAAGCACTAAATTGGGGTTTATCAGGACCAATGCTACGAGCTTCCGGAATACAATGGGACCTTCGTAAAATTGATCATTATGAGTGTTACGACGAATTTGATTGGGAGGTTCAATGGCAAAAAGAAGGGGATTCATTAGCTCGTTATTTAGTACGAATCAGTGAAATGACAGAATCCATAAAAATTATCCAACAGGCCCTGGAAGGAATTCCAGGGGGACCTTTTGAGAATTTAGAAATCCGACGCTTTGATAGAATAAAAGATACTGAATGGAATGATTTTGAATATCGATTTATTAGTAAAAAACCTTCTCCAACTTTTGAATTGTCCAAACAAGAACTTTATGTAAGAGTCGAAGCACCAAAAGGAGAATTGGGAATTTTTCTGATAGGAGATCAGAGTGTTTTTCCTTGGAGATGGAAAATTCGCCCACCAGGTTTTATCAACTTGCAAATTCTTTCTCAGTTAGTTAAAAGAATGAAATTGGCTGATATTATGACCATACTAGGTAGTATAGATATCATTATGGGAGAAGTTGATCGTTGAAATGATAATTTATAATACAACAGAACTACAAGCTATCCATTCTTTTTCCAGATTGGAATTCTTAAAAGAAGTCTATGGGATCATATGGGTGCTTATCCCTATTTTGACTCTTGTATTAGGAATCACACTAGGTGTACTAGTAATTGTTTGGTTAGAAAGAGAAATATCTGCAGGGATACAACAACGTATTGGACCTGAATATGCCGGCCCCTTGGGAATTCTTCAAGCTCTAGCAGATGGTACAAAACTACTTTTCAAAGAAAGTATTTTTCCATCTAGAGGGGATACTCGTTTATTCAATATCGGACCGTACATAGCAGTCATATCCATTTTACTAAGTTATTCAGTAATTCCTTTTGGTTATCGCCTTATTTTAGCCGATCTTAGTATTGGTGTTTTTTTATGGATCGCTGTTTCAAGTCTTGCTCCCATTGGACTTCTTATGTCGGGATATGGATCAAATAATAAATATTCCTTTTTAGGTGGTTTAAGAGCTGCTGCTCAATCAATTAGTTATGAAATACCATTAACTCTATGTGTATTATCAATATCTCTACGTGTGATTCGGTGAGA